TAATGTAGTGTCTACTGGCTGAATCTTGAATTAGATTGGAGTTGAAATAGAATTCAACTTTTCATTACAGAAAGAGTCGAAGATACTTTGTATACATACGCGTGAAAGTTTCTGAATACTTTGGCATTCAATCAAGAATAATTCGGTTAAATGGATAATTATATTTTACTCTATCTATATATATAGAAATATTTTACGTTTAGTTACTTTGGATGTCTCTGCGTCTTTTTTTGCTTATGCTTAATGTTTTCCGATTACAGTATAATTACAAACAACTGTTTTAATTGTATTATTTCATTAATGGTGTTGGATCAGAATCCCCTTTTGACTATGCGAGAGAAATTCTACTATTATTAGTGAACCATAATTTAATAATTCCTTCATAGAGGTCGAGGACAAAACTCACATGGATATAGTAAGTCTCGCTTGGGCTGCATTAATGGTAGTCTTTACATTTTCCCTTTCACTCGTAGTATGGGGAAGAAGTGGACTCTAGAAGGACTACTTAGGATACAAACTGTATCCATTTTTTTAGATCGTTCTGTTCTCCAAATACTTTATTTTTTTTTTATTTCACTTGAAAATAGTTTTATTTCGAAATCCGAAGAAGTTCCCTGGCACCCCAGGAAACTCTGTCAACAGTTCAATCAATTACTTCTTTGTGGGAATGCTAAGAATAAGATTTGTTGATTTTATTTTATTATCAACCTACCCCCTTTTTTTCTTCTCAGAAGAGTAAAAGCAGTCTTTGGGTTTATTTCAGATTGATTGGAATTAACATAAATAAAATAGAAATAGATGGCGCAAAGAAATAAAATTGGGAGATAACACTATGGACATTATATATAGATGTAATTGCTAGCTAGCTAGCTATATATATGAAGAGAATAGTGTCAAGTGATATATATTAAACTAACCTGTAGCTTGCATACAACAAACTTTATATAATACAATATAAATACTAGATAGTATGGTAGAAGTTTTTTTTACCATACTATCTAGTAGCTCATAGAATACTGCTTTATTTTATTTCTTCTCTTCAATCATTGATAAGAACTGAAAAGTCACAAGTTTCTTTTTTAATTTTAATTAATCACTTTGACTTATTGTTTTTACATATATTATAAGTAAAAAAGCAGTAGGGACTAGAATGAACAATGCTGTAGCAATAAATGCGAGAATATTTACTTCCATAATTTTGTTATTTCATTTTTCTTTAATTCGCTATGACTCGGGATTTAATCCCCTAGAGGTGATAAATCTCTTATCGGTAAATTCAATGTAATTAATATAAATTACACTCCATGTAATCGAATCGGATCAATATCATGAATAAGAATATCTGACAAATGGATTCATCGTCAAGAATTGAATAGTATAACACAGGAAGATCCTTTCTACTCTACTATAACTATACCGAATTTCAACAAAAATTCCTGATACAATCAAAAACAACTTTCACTTTATTTATTTTTCATTCTTTTATTTTCTTTAAACTAGTGCTCGCCTTGTACACTCATTTGATGATACTTCATCAAATCGCCCTGCCTTTGGTTCTAAACAAACAATAGAAGAAATGAAAAAAATAAAAAGAATTCTTGGTGGGAATGAAATTATACTATTTGTATCCCCTTTCACAGAAAAAAAAGAATGAATTGCTGTATTTTTTTAGTATATTTGGATCCATCGGGACTGACGGGGCTCGAACCCGCAGCTTCCGCCTTGACAGGGCGGTGCTCTGACCAATTGAACTACAATCCCATAATCCAAATATTTTCATTATTTCCAAATCAATTAGATGCTCAATCTTTCAAGGAAAAAGGCCTTTTTTTATTTCCGATTTTTTTACACTTGCAGATCTTGATATGAATCTAGATCATTAACAATATCAAACCTTGTTGGAACAAAGAAATAGTCATATCCCATATCGTTAAAGATAAGATATATTAATATCTTAATCTAAAAATTTTACGTTTTTTCTATTGAGATCGAGCATTTCGGAAGAACAAAAAATGGGTTATATCTTTTCACGGTGAACCGGCGAATTATTGGGCCGAGCTGGATTTGAACCAGCGTAGACATATCGCCAACGAATTTACAGTCCGTCCCCATTAACCACTCGGGCATCGACCCGGGAAAAATCAACCCAAACCCAGGCTTAGCGATAATACATGATCAACTTCCTTTTGTAGTCTCCTACCCCCAGGGGAAGTCGAATCCCCGCTGCCTCCTTGAAAGAGAGATGTCCTGAACCGCTAGACGATGGGGGCATACTTGCACAACCGCCATCATACTATGATGATAGTATGAATAATTTTTTGAAATTGTCAATATGATTATGAATCAATCCGACAGATCTTTTTATCTGTCATGATTCTATATCATTTTTATTTATATTCCTGAATCGTTCATTCTAAATCGACATTCTATAAATTAAATTCAATAAAAAATCTATTTTCTTTTTTTTTTAGTTAATTTTATTTATTTTATATTTTTTTTT